TGAAATGATACAACAGAAGATTCCAATTAAATTAATATATAATATAATTAATATATAATATAAAATATAATTAAATTTAAAATAATAAAAATTAATAATAATAATTAGAAACAAATTTTCTTTATATTCTTTATGATATTAAAAATAACGATATATCCTTTATCTTATAAACTTTTTAGAAACTATATCTATATATATATAAGTAAGAAATTACTAAAAAAATTGATACATAAAATAAATAAAAAAAGAGATAAGAAGAGATCCGTCCTCCACTTACATATTTAATAACTTCTGCTACAAAGAAACTGGTAATACCAATACCGTTCGTAACTTCATCAATTACTTGTTTATCAAAAAAATGAGTTAGTCCGGTTAATCCTCTTATAGCCCTATTTAAGATTTTTGAATAAAAAATGTCTATGTAACCACGATTATATGACCAATCATATATTACATTTATGATTTTGTCCCAGAGACTTCTCCTAGGACCCATTTTAACAAAAAAATTGATTAAGTTAAAATTATGAAAATATGAATAAGCAGGCCCATATAAAAGAGACGCTATAAAAATTCCGAAATAAGCTATACTGACTGAAAAAATTGCATTTATTACAAATTCATACCAATCAAAATAATGGTTAGAATTTGAATGTAACAAGTTTATTGACGGAGTTAACCATTTTGATAATATATCAAAATGATCACTTATTCCTTGACCAAAAGGAATTCCTATGGATCCAACGAAAAAAGTAAATAAGACCAATACAAGAAGTGGAAATAACATAGTATTGTCCGATTCATAAGGATATGCGGCAATTTTTTTAGTGGCAAAATTATTAATAGTAATAAGAGGTCGCATCCTATTTATTACTAGATTACCATCAATTGGATATGTTTTTTTCGAAAAAAAGGAATCCCTTTGATTATTATTCATTGGCGATAAAAAAAATTTATTTTTTCTCACTTTAGGTCCTTTTTTGCCCCATATGGATATTGAATAGAACGCATTATTTTTTTTGCCGCTGTGGTTTTGAAAATTAACGTTCAAATGCCCTTCAAAAGTAAGTAAATACATCCGAAACATATAAAATGCAGTTAATCCTGCTGTGAAACAAGCTATTATTGCGAAAATCGGCGAATATAACCAACTATCATTAAGAATTTCGTCTTTGGACCAAAAACAAGCAAGGGGTGGAATACCACAAAGAGAAAGTGTACCCAATAAAAATGAAGTTTTTGTAATTGGCACATATTTTGTTAAACCGCCCATAAGAGCCATGTTCTGACTTTTATCTGGAGAATATCCAACAACGGTTTCCATTGAATGAATAATGGATCCAGATCCTAAAAATAACAATGCTTTCGAATAGGCATGACTGATCAAATGAAATAAAGCAGCTCGATAAGATCCCATGCCTAAAGCTAACATAATATAACCCAATTGAGACATTGTAGAATAGGCTAAACTTCTTTTAATGTCTCTTTGAGCAAGAGCCAAAGTAGCTCCTAATAGTATTGTTATTATACCCACCAAAGAAATTATATTCATTATATAAGGTATGACTGTAAAAAGAGGAAAAAGTCGAGCTACAAGAAAAATCCCCGCTGCTACCATAGTAGCAGCATGTATAAGAGCTGAAATAGGAGTAGGACCTTCCATGGCATCTGGTAACCATACATGAAGGGGGAATTGCGCGGATTTAGCAACCACACTAACAAATAATAGGGAAGCACACAAAGTAAGAAATAAAGAATTGGTCCCATCATTATCAATCAAATTATTGGCTATTTCGAACAAATCCCGAAATTCAAAACTACCCGTTATCCAATAAAGACCTAAGATTCCTAAAAATAAACCAAAATCCCCTACACGATTCGTTACAAAGGCTTTTTGACAAGCACTTGCCACAAGGGGTCGCGTGAACCAAAACCCTATTAATAGATACGAACACATTCCAACTAATTCCCAACAAATATAAATTTGTATCAAATTGGAACTAGTAACTAATCCCAGCATGGAAGCATTAGAAAAACTCATATAAGCAAAAAATCTCAAATAGCCTTGATCATGAGACATATAATTGTCACTATAAATAAGAACCATTATTCCAACAGTAGTAATTAATATTAACATAATGGAAGTAAGCGGATCTATCAAATGGCCGAAATCTAAGGAAAAATCATTATTGATGGTCCAAGACCATACATATTGGTAGATAGGACTGCCATTTATTTGTTGAATAGACAGATCGGCTGAAAAAATCATAACGATACTTAGTAATAAAACACTAGGAAAAGCCCATATACGACGAATATTTTTTGTTGCCGCCGGAACAAGGAGAAGCCCCAACCCTATTGCTATAGGAACTGGAAGGGGAACGAAAGGTATGATCCACGCATATTGATATGTATGTTCCATAATAAAATTAAACTTTTTTTATTAATTGTTTTGTTTAATTGTTTCCGATTCACCAGCTCTTATATATTTTGAAAGGAGCAAAAAAAATCAAGATATGAAAAGACTCCAATTTTAAAATTGAAAATATTCAAATAAAAAAAAGAAGTTAAAATCAAATGATAAGATTAAGTCAATGTTTAAAAGTTATTACTTATATTACTTAATATAATTATTACCTAAGATATTTATGAAGATACAGAATATGTATTATATTTTCAACCATTTATTATTTATTATTACAATAATTTAGTTTAAATCCATAGAACAGGTAAAATACAAAAAAAAGTACTTGATTTTGATATGTATTCTATCATCCACCAATAACTCAACCCGATAAAAAAAGCCCTCGTTATTTTAGTTAATTTATTTGGAATCAGTATTTGGAATCATTAATTGAATTAGTTCTGAACTAGTTCATTGTGAAACTGAGTGAGTTGCTTATATTCCTTCCAATAAAACAACTTATGTTTGCGGTAACCTCTATGATATCCGTCAATTTGTTACTCGTCACTTCAGTTCTTTGCGAACTGCAATAAAAAAATGTCTTTTTTTGTTTTCATTTCGAAATGGGAATGGATTGAGAACAGAACTATCTAGTTGCAACTCTTCAATTCCATAAGAAACCGCACGAAAAGCCATTACATTCTTAAAGCTAACACCGCCCCACACCACAAGATAATTATTATTACTACAGATAATTATTATTGAACGTTCAAATAGCAATAGGAATTTGAATGATATTTTAAAAAGTGTCCTCAAGATATTGCATTGAATTGCCTCCTTCAATCTCGACGATTGAAGATGGATGGGCTATTATGATTTAGAGCAAGCCGCTATGGTGAAATCGGTAGACACGCTGCTCTTAGGAAGCAGTGCTAGAGCATCTCGGTTCGAGTCCGAGTGGCGGCATCTTATAAAATAAAATCAAAAAATAAGAGTAAAATAAATACTCGAATAACTCCTATAATGTATAGGTATTAAATTATGGATTTCCATTCCAATGTTGGAGGACATCTTTTTTTAGGATTTTTATGATATTTTTTACTTTAGAACATATATTAACTCACATTTCTTTATCGATTGTTTCCGTTGTAATTACGATTTTTTTTATGAACTTATTAGTCCACGAAATCGTAGAACTATATGATTCGTCGGAAAAAGGAATGGTAGCTACTTTTGTTTGTATAACAGGATTATTAGTTATTCGTTGGATTTATTCAGGACATTTACCCTTAAGTGATTTATATGAATCATTAATGTTCCTGTCATGGAGTTTCTCCATTATTCATATGGTTCCCCATTTTAGGAACCATATGAATTATTTAAATGCAATAACTGCACCAAGTGCTGTTTTTACCCAAGGATTTGCTACTTCAGGTCTTTTAACTAAAATGAATCAATCCGCAATATTAGTACCGGCTCTACAATCACAGTGGTTAATGATGCACGTAAGTATGATGGTATTGAGCTATGCAGCTCTTCTGTGTGGATCATTATTATCAATAGCTCTTCTAGTCATTACATTTCGAAAAAATATAGATATATTTGGTAAATATAAAAACAATAATTTACTGGTTGGGCGATTTCCCTTTGACGAAATCCAATACGCGAATAAAATAAGCAATGTTTTACAAAACAATTGTTTTATTTCGTTTCGAAATTATCACAGGTATCAATTAATTCAGCAATTGGATTGTTGGAGTTCTCGTATTATTAGTCTCGGGTTTCTATTTTTAACCATAGGTATTCTTTCGGGAGCGGTATGGGCTAATGAAGCGTGGGGATCATATTGGAATTGGGACCCAAAAGAAACTTGGGCATTTATTACTTGGACAATATTCGCAATTTATTTACATACTAGAACAAATGAAGATTTGCAAGGCTCGAATTCTGCAATTGTGGCTTCTATGGGATTTTTTTTTATTTGGATATGCTATTTTGGAGTAAACCTATTAGGAATCGGGCTACATAGTTATGGTTCATTCACATTAACATCTAATTGAGGAAAATACCTTACGAATACAATACACAAGAATAGCATATGAAAGTTTTATGAGTTTTTGAGAACCATTTGAATAAAGTAGTGATTCAAATGGTTCTCAAAAGCTACAAAAGTATCTGATTACAATTAATTTAATTCTTTTTTTTTTACTTTAAAGATAAAGAAGTAATAAAGAAGACTTATTTAGTTTTCATTGTACATTGTACAACTGAACCAAAAAAAAATTATTTTTTTTGTATCTTTTTTTCTTTTTATATGTCTTATTGATGAAAACTATCTATAAAAATAATTAGCTAGAATAGCTTCTACCTTGTCAATTGATAGTGAGAAAACGAAATCCGGATAAATACCAATACCTATTACGGGTAGAAAGATACAGATTGAAACAAATAGTTCTCGTGGTCCAGAATCAAAAAAATGAGAATTTGGAGAATGAAATTGCTTGTATCCATAGAACATCTGACGTAACATAGATACTGAATAAATAGGAGTTAATATCATTCCAATTGCCGCTACAAAAATGATTAGTATTTTTGGCATTAAAAGATATTTTTGGCTCGTTATTAGTCCAAAAAAAACCACCAATTCTGCAACAAAACCACTCATTCCAGGCAATGCAAGTGAAGCCATCGAGAAACTACTGAACATTGTAAATATTTTTGGCATTGGGATAGCTATTCCTCCCATTTCGTCGAGATAAACAAGACGTATTCTATCGTAACTAGTTCCTGCCAAGAAAAAAAGTGCAGCACCAATAAATCCATGAGAGATCATTTGTAAAATGGCCCCATTGAGTCCTGTATCAGTTATCGAACCAATTCCTATAATTATGAAACCCATATGAGATACGGAGGAATAGGCAATTCTCTTTTTTAGATTGCGCTGACCGAGAGATGTTGAAGCTGCATAGATTATTTGAATTGTGCCTATTATCATCAACCAGGGAGAAAATATAGAATGAGCGTGGGGTAATAATTCCATATTGATCCGAACCAATCCATATGCTCCCATTTTTAATAAGATTCCGGCTAAAAGCATACATGTACTGTAATGTGCTTCTCCATGGGTATCTGGTAACCATGTATGTAGAGGTATAATCGGCAATTTGACAGCATAAGCAATAAGAAACCCAAAATAGAATATTATTTCCAATGCCACAGGATATGATTGATTGGCTGATGTTTCAAAATTTAATGTTGGTTCATTGGAACCATATAAACCCATACCCAGAACTCCCATTAAGAGAAAAATAGAACCCCCTGCAGTGTACAAAATAAATTTTGTAGCTGAGTACAAACGGTTCTTCCCTCCCCACATGGATAAAAGTAGGTAGACAGGAATTAATTCTAATTCCCACATGATAAAAAAAAGTAAAAGATCCCGAGAAGAAAATGGTCCTATTTGACCGCTGTACATTGCTAACATGAGAAAATGGAACAATCTAGAATCTCGAGTAACCGGCCAGGCTGCTAAAGTAGCTAAGGTAGTGATGAATCCCGTGAGTAAAATGGGTCCAATGGAAAGTCCATCGATTCCTAATCTCCAGTGAAAATAAAAAAAATGGATCCATTTATAATCCTGTTCTAATTGGATTAATGGATCGTCCAATTGGAAATGATAACAGAATACATAGGCCGTTAGAAGTAGTTCTAATAGACATATACAAATAGTATACCATCTAATAACCTTATTTCCTCTATGAGGGAAAAAGAAAATGAAAGTACCTGCGAATATCGGCAAAACAACAATTATTGTTAACCAAGGAAAATCATTCGTGGTAAAGACAAGATACACTTTGACCAGAAAAACCCGTGCTCGAAAGAAAATAATTTATCGAGTACGGGTTTTTGTCGGTAAAGAAAAAAATGGATTCAAGTGGAATTTTCTGGAACGTATCAATAAGCTAGACCCATACTACGAGTTGTTTCATGCCATAAATAAACCCGGACACTCAGGAAATCCGTTGGACAAGCGGATTCACACCTTTTACAACCTACACAGTCTTCTGTTCTTGGAGCAGAAGCAATTTGCTTAGCTTTACATCCGTCCCAAGGTATCATTTCTAATACATCAGTGGGGCAGGCGCGTACACATTGGGTACACCCTATACATGTATCATAAATCTTTACTGAATGTGACATTGGATCTATAAAATTTTTTAACCTCATAAATTTTCGATCTAGTAAAAGTAGTAAATGAATTATATATTCTATACACCAGACGAATCAATGATTTAGATTTACCAGAATCAATCTAGTTCTGGATCTGCTCATGAAAGAGTACCAAGATACTTTGATTTATCACGTCGTTTTAGCAAACAGCGCCGTAGGCTTATGTCACACATATCAATTTCAATTGGCGAATAGTCTATATTTTTATTTATACCATTATTTATTCAACAAATTAGATTGATTGATACGCGTTGATTTTCTGTTACGATGAATTGATGAAACAATAGCTAATCCAATAGCTGCTTCAGCAGCTGCAATTGCTATAACAAAAATTGAGAAAACGTCTCCTTTTAATTGGCGATTATCAAATAAATCAGAAAATGTTACGAAATTAATATTAACTGCATTCAGTATAAGTTCAAGACACATAAGCGCTCGAACCATATTTCGACTTGTAATCAATCCATAAATACCGATGGATAATAAAAAGGCACTCAAACCAAGTACATGTTCGAGCATCATTGACCAACTCCTCATCAATCTCGACTCATTTCAATATGAACAATAAATAGAATTTAAAGAAAAGAACAAGTCCCTATTACTTATTATATTATTATAATTTCTTTTTTTTATTTTATAATTATTTTATTTTATAATTATTTAGTACTGACGAGCCATAGCAATTGCACCTATCAAGGCAACTAAAAGAATTATCGAAATAAGTTCAAATGGAAGAAAAAAATCTGTTGATAAATGAATCCCAATTTGTTGACCATTATTAATCAAGTCCTGCTCTATAATCTGGTTTGATCTTGTAGTCCAAATAATCCCGTACCATGACGTATCTGGGATAGTAGTTATTAGTGAAACAAAAATACTTGTACAAACCAGTGAAGTGACTCCGTCTCCAACGGCCCAAAGATGGAAATCTTTGTAATATTCTGAACCATTCATGAACATCACAGCAAATACAATTAATACATTTATTGCTCCCACATAAATAAGGAGCTGCGCAGCAGCTACAAAGTGGGAGTTCGATGGAATATGGAATAAGGATGTACAAACAAGAACTAATCCCAATGAAAAAGCAGAAAAAATTAGATTGGTAAGTAATACCACTCCTAGACTCCCCACTATAAGACCCAATCCCAAAAAAACTAAAAGAAAATCGTGTATTGGTCCAGGTAAATCCATTCTATGTAAAATAAGAGATAATTTTTAAGTCGAAATTTTTCATAAACCTATTGACCAAACCAGGAAAAAAGAAGTTACCCTATTGATACGTTCCTAATTGAATTAAATCTAATGGGGTGTGGGTTGATATAGATACACTTATTAGTTAAATGATTGAATACATTTCTGTATCCGAAAGTTTCGTTCGAAATTAATATGAATCGATTTTTTTATTAACTGTTTATATAATATATATACTATATAAAAAAAAAATATATATATATATATATGTAGAGTATATATGAATCCATTTTCAATCCAAAGCAATTCATTATTCTCAGCACTCCATAGTTGTTAAAATTTTAGTTTTAGTTATTGACCAAGCAAGATGAAAGAAGCTGCGCTACTTTAGATCAAAACTAAATCTTAGTATTAGTAATCGGTAATTGTTCTTGAATCAAGTGGTTTACCCACGGCTTTTTTGGTTTGAGTCGAATTCATAATTGTTCTGATTGTGTAATCGTCGATTACTGACATTGGCAACCGACCCAAAGCAATTTGATTATAATTCAACTCGTGACGATCATAAGTAGAAAGTTCGTATTCTTCAGTCATTGATAAACAATTCGTTGGACAATACTCAACGCAGTTACCACAAAATATACAGATTCCGAAATCAATACTGTAATTAAGCAATCGTTTCTTTCGAATAGAAGTTTCCAATTTCCAATCAACAACGGGTAGATCTATAGGACATACCCGAACACAGACTTCACAAGCAATGCATTTATCAAATTCAAAGTGGATTCGACCACGGAAACGTTCCGATGTGATCAATTTTTCATAAGGATATTGAATAGTTACAGGTAAACGATTTGCATGGGATAAGGTAATCATAAAACTTTGACCGATATACCTTGCAGCCCGTACTGTTTGTTGGCCATAATTCATGAACCCAGTTACCATGGGGAACATATCTTGAATATCTATTCATAATTTTATGTTTCTTTCTCTTGTTTGAGATTTGAGAGAAGTTATGAATCCAGAATAGGCTGTGCCTTTACAGTGAAAAGAGTTGGGAAGAGGTTGTCAATAATAGATTACCTAAAGAAATAGGTAAAAGAAATTTCCATCCAAGATTTAATAGTTGGTCCATTCTCATTCTAGGTAAAGTCCATCTTGTTGTGATAGGAATGAACAGGAACAAATAAGCTTTAGCTAATGTAATAAAGATACCAATGGTCGTTCTAAAGACTCCACCCACTTCATTTATTCCGAAAAGCTCAGGACTTAATATGTACGGAATAGAGAGATTCCAGCCGCCCAAGTAAAGAACTGTTACAAATAATGAAGAAACTAGTAGATTTAGATAGGAAGCAACATAAAATAAACCAAATTTTATACCTGAATATTCGGTTTGATAACCTGCTACTAATTCTTCCTCTGCTTCTGGTAAATCAAAAGGTAATCTCTCGCATTCTGCTAGGGAAGAAATTAAAAAAACAGTAAAACCTATAGGTTGGCGCCACAGATTCCAACCCCAAAAACCATATTTTGACTGCGCCTCAACTATATCAACTGTACTTGAACTGTTAGATAATCATAGTCGGTGATAACATCACTATTCCCATCGCTATTACAAAACCGTACATGAGACTTAAGCTTCATACGGCTCCTCGACGGCCACAAATAAATCTAAGGACTGGTTCAATATTATCTCGATATACTTTACTTATTTTGTAGAGTAGATAGAGTAAAGATACATCGGAGAGTCCAAAATTAGACCAATGCAATTCTGTCTGCTATAATAAAACAAATGCTTCTGAATTGATCTCATTCTTTATAATTGCAATTTTTTGTTCAGTAATAACTTAATACTTCAATAAAATACTCGTTGCGTTGTATCACGTTGTTTCAATAGAAATTTCGACTTATTTTTTTTAGACAAAGAATTAGACATTCTATTATATTAGTTCATGAATCATGATAAGAATTCTATCTGTATTAATCTGGACAAAAAAAATAAATAAAGGATTACTTCGTTCCTGATAGTAATTTGTTTAATCAGTGGGTAGGAGCATACTCTGGATCGGGATCGTGGGAAAGTACTGCTTGATCATTTCTACTAACTTAAAGCCCCATTAGGATTCCTTTTATGCATAAATATCCCTTTGGATAATTTACTTACATTATCTCCATTACTAATCCTTTGTGTACCTTGGTATTCCTAACCGTCCACTCGTTTTTATTCGATCTCCGGTATGGTAATACATACAATAATAAAAACTCCATACAGTTTCTCTTTTGTACCCGCTTCAAACTATGATGACTAATCAACCGATCTTGCTTGGGGTAACCCGTTTATACTGTTTATATTTATGTCCGCTTAACTCTTGTACCTAGGTAATGAGACTCAATCTTTTTACTGCCAATTTCTAAGCTGTTTTCTTTCACTCATATAACTATCTGGTTTAGCTCATCGCCCCGAATGTTGAATAAAAAAATGAGGATATCTATTCAATACATTCCACTTTCTTTTTTCCTAGAACGAAAATGCAAATAAATTAGGTCAAATAAAAAGTCCATGTTCCAACGAATCACACGTAGAGATATTGATAACACACATGGAGTTAATGGTATTTCATAACTAATCGATTGAGCAGCAGCTCGTAGACCACCTAAAAAGGAATATTTATTATTCGATCCATATCCTGACATAAGAAGTCCAATAGGAGCAATACTTGAAATGGCAATCCATAAGAAAACCCCTATATTTAGGTCGGCTAAAACAAGGTGATAGCCAAAAGGAATTACTGAAAAACTTAGTAAAATGGATATGACCGCTATAGACGGTCCGATACTGAATAAACTAATATCACCTCTAGATGGGATAAGATCTTCTTTGAAAAGTAATTTTGTACCATCTGCTAGAGCTTGAAGAATTCCCAAAGGACCCGCGTATTCAGGTCCAATACGTTGTTGTATCCCTGCAGATATTTGTCTTTCTAACCACACAATTACTAGTACCCCTATTATGATTCCCAATACAGGAGTAAGAATAGGAACAAGTAACCAGACGAGCCCATAAACCTCTTTTAAGGATTCCGATCTGGAAAAAGAATTGATAGCTTGTACTCTTGTCGTATCAATTATCATTTCAACGATCAACTTCTCCCATAATAATATCGATACTACCTAGTATTGTCATAATATCAGCCAATTTCATTCTTTTAACTAGCTGAGGAAGAATTTGCAAATTGATAAAACCGGGCGGACGAATTTTCCATCTCCAGGGAAAAACACCCCGATCTCCTATCAGAAAAATTCCCAATTCCCCCTTCGGAGCTTCCACTCTTACATAAAGTTCTTGTTTAGATAATTCAAAAGTAGGCGCAGGTTTTTTACTAATGAATCGATAATCAAATTCATTCCATTGGGAATCCTTTGTTCTATCAAAGCGCCGTACCTCTAAATTCTCATAGGGCCCCCCTGGAATTCCTTCCAGAGCTTGTTGAATAATTTTTATGGATTCCGCCATTTCACTGATTCGGACTAAATAACGAGCTAACGAATCTCCTTCTTTTTGCCATTGTACTTCCCAATCAAATTCGTCGTAACACTCATAATGATCGACTTTACGAAGATCCCATTCAATTCCGGACGCTCGTAGCATTGGTCCTGATAAGCCCCAATTTATTGCCTCTCCTCCACCAATAATGCCCACCCCTTCAACTCGTTCCAAAAAAATGGGATTACGCGTAATAAGCTTTTGATATTCAGTAATCCCTGTTAAAAAATAATCACAGAAATCAAAACATTTATCTATCCAGCCATAAGGTAAATCAGCAGCTACCCCTCCGATACGGAAATAATTATGCATCATTCGCATACCTGTCGAAGATTCGAACAGGTCATATATCAATTCCCTCTCTCGGAAAATATAGAAGAAAGGAGTCTGCGCGCCGATATCTGCCATAAAAGGGCCAAGCCATAACAAATGAGAAGCTATACGACTCAGTTCTAGCATAATTACTCTAATATAGCTCGCTCTTTTCGGTACTTGAATATTTCCCAACTGTTCTGGTCCATTTACCGTTATTGCCTCTGTAAACATAGTAGCTAAATAATCCCAGCGTGTTACATAAGGAAGATATTGTATAATTGTTCGATTTTCAGCAATTTTTTCCATCCCTCTGTGTAAATAACCCAATATGGGTTCACAGTCAATAACATTTTCCCCGTCTAGAGTAACGATGAGTCGAAGAACACCATGCATTGATGGGTGGTGAGGACCCATATTGACTATCATGAGGTCTTTTCTTGTAGTTGGTACAGTCATATATTTTTTCCCCGATTCATTATTCCATGAAGTGCTGAAACCGAAATGAAGTTCATCAAATTATAATAATAATAAATATATCTATAATAAGATTTTAATATTTAAAGTATAATAGAAAATAATAAAAATCTAATAAATCCAATAATTCAAAACTAATCTTAAAATTCACTTAATGAGTTTTTGGCTCCCGAATATCCAATTGACTAATTAATTCTTTATAACGTACTCTATTTTTCTTTGACAAATAAACCAGCAGCCGTTGACGTTTTCCCAGAATTTTCCGTAGACCTCTCTGAGATAAATAGTCTTTTCTGTGCAATTCTAAATGGGAAGTAAGTCTACGTATTTTATTGGTGAAACTGAATACTTGAAATTCAACAGACCCCTTATTTTCTTCTTTTTCTTCTTGCGAAATAACTGAAATTAATAAATTTTTTACCATAAAAAGAATTTGTTTCCCCCCCCCTTTTTTTTACAGATATGGATTTTACTGATCAGTAATAATAATGCCAGTCATTCTAATTTCTTATACAATACACAAAAATCTGTATTTATACTTCTTTTTTTATCGAATTCAAATGTAATTAATCTATTTTCAATTTTATTTGGATGTGGATACAAAAGGGCGGTACATTTATAACCCACAAAAGAGAAGAATTTGAACTTAAGATAAGAAGATTATGACGACTCATTACTAGATATAATTGCTAAGCTAAGATAAAGTCATTGAATCAGTATCATGTACCAGAATAGAATATAACACAAGGCGTGTGTGTATATTTGTTTGTCTTCATCTACTATACCGGCCAGATATGCCACTTGATCCATGTAAATGTACCATCAACTTATTATCAATCATGGATACATATGTATCCTTAACATACTGAAACGACTACCATTATTGGTATCAAACCAATAGCGATTCATACAAGCTAAATCTTCTAATCGATAATTGGGCCAAAGAAATAATTTTAACTTAAAAAATTTATTTATATCTACATCAGGATGCTTATCCTCATAAAAAAATTCACCACAGTTCCTTGCACTATTCCCATTGCAAAATACTTGGTTTCTATCCCCAACATTGACATTTCTCGAATTTAAACAAATTTGAATTCTCAATTCTCTACGACGTCTAGGAGATAAAATATTTTCAGGAACAATAAAATCATTAAGACCATTCTTATCAACATTTATTTTTTCTTGACATCTTCGATTAGTTTGGTGCTGACTCTTATGCACCCGTGAAATAGCTATGGTTTGATACATGATCCATTGTCCATCCCATTTTGTGGATAGCCGAGTTGGTTCAATAATCAATAGTCCCCCTTTTTCCAAATTGAAAAAAGTCATAAACTCTGGCTTTCCAATCACCATTGAAACCGGATTTATTTCATCTCTTTGAATAAAGGCTGTAGCCATTTCATTTGGATCTCTTAATCTAAGGAGTAGCCAAAATATCTTTAAATTATTGATTGCTGTTTGGCTCAAAGAAAAAGTCGTTTTCAATTGAAATTTCAAAAGAAAATATCTTTTCAGGAAGAGTTTTAACATCAACCGGGAAATATATTTAGTTTCCTCGATGTATTCAAGAACGTCTGAGTCTGATCCCCACAAATCTTCTTCAACATAGTCTTCTAATGGATCATATCCAAGATATCCTGGGATTGGCTCTTGTTTTTCTTCTTGATTTAGATTCTGTAATTCAATTTGATTTAGCGAATCTAAATCAAGCTCTAATTCAACTTGATTTAGATTCTGTAATTCAAGCCATTTTTTTAGCTTTTGGGTGGTTGTTAGATTGTTTTCTTTTATATTCGAATTAAAAAGAAGTAAATTGATTGGTATGATCCACGGCTCAGTCTTATATACATCATAAAATAACCAAAATTCTGGGAAAAACCAAGGTTCCCAATTTGATATAGGCCCATTTAGTCTTTTTTCATTCATTCCCTTCCAGTCAAAAGATGTTTTTGTTTGATTGGCTGCTGGGTTGATTTGGTTTTGGTTATGAATTGTGAGATTAAAAAGATTATTATTATTATCAATTTTATCAATTATTTGATAATAATAATAACGAGTCTTAGTATTTTTTTTTATGTTGGTACTGGCATTTGTCCATTCATCAATATCGCTCGTTTTTCTAAGCCCAAAATTAAAAGCTCTCCAATCAAAATATTTCCTATCCGGATTTTGATTCCTATCAATAATAGAATCTTTTCGTAGATAATTACTAAGATCTATATCTGCTGGTAAATAATCAAATTCAGGATTATCTCTATTATAGATATAGAGGATCCCTCGGGCTGCGTTTACTTGTAATGGAAACCCATAAATATATGAACCCTTCTTATCTTCATATTCATAATTAATATATTTATTTGATAAAAGATCATATTTGTAGTTTTTTATTAATTTCTTTTTTTGGCTCCATAATGAATTCACTGCATAATTGTTTTGTTTCTCGTAATGAATTAATTGGTCTTTTTTATATGAATCGAAATTTCTTGGGTTTGTTTTTTGAACCATAAAACTTTGATTGATTCCATTTCGCCATTTTTGTGGTAGTAATCTAGACCATGTAGTCTGAGATAAGTCGTATTGATAGTGATCATTACCCATTAACCAGCTTTTCCATTCATTCATTCCAAAACTGTGAAGTTTCTTATGCCTTGATTCGCAATGAAATATTCCTTGTGCTCCAATAAAATATTTTATTCTATCTTTTAGAAAAGGAATTGTTCCGTGATATTGAAATACGGATTTCAAGTGATACTTGTTGATAACTTGAGTTTGTGATAATTTGTAAAATACATATGCCTGTGACAAAGAAGCGAGGTCGCAAAAAATCTGTGAA